ACAGTACGCTCGTTCCTGTCCTTGCGACTGGTTCTTCCCCAGTCTGGCCAAGGCAAGCTATGCTAACGACCTCAACTGCACTACCTAGCCAACCATCTTCACCCAATGTTTTCCCCCGTAGGGCATCACGTTCCTCAATGGCCAACTAGGAGCACGGAAGCGATGAAAGCATGCCCACTCTCGCCGGCTAACACAATGGATCAATGCAGGGGAGAAACGCCGAGAAGCCTAAGCTAGCTATCAGCTGCCGTACCCCAGCGGAGTGACGTCTTCTTATCGAGATGAACATGAGTGGTCAAGCCCTGCAATGAGATCATGCGCCCTAAGCCTGGGCTACTGTTGTGTGTTCCGATCCTTCCAGTGAGAGCTTGTGACCATCGCAGTGACCGCAGTATGCTTAATCGACTGTCTCTCTACCTTCTTGATCGTTGCATCACAAGTTCGCACGACAAGCCGCATTGTGCACTAAAGCTTGGATGATGAATGCCAAACAATTGAAAGATACAGGACTCTTTCAGAGCCTGTAATGTGTACCTAAGGGCTAGATACAAAGAGGCCTTCCCTCTCTTCCCTTTCTTTTGAGATGAATGCATGCGAACAACCATGACACGCTAGAAATGAGACAATTTCTAGCTGAAAACGATAACGATAGCTAGCTCTATAAAGGAGAGTTAGACGGAACACAAAGCCAATCGAGATTCAAAAAAGAAAACAAAGAAAAAGCCCTCCGCATATCGGATTTGAACCGATGACTGACGCACTCCACTCGTTACCACTGAACGACGAAGCCAGGAGCGGAAGGAGGGACTTGAACCCTCAACCTCAGCCTTGGCAAGGCTATGCTCTACCATTAAGCTATTTCCGCCAGCTCCGGTAGTGGCGAAGCACTACTGAGCAATTCACGTATCACTTGATACGGACGACTTCTGTTTTCCGCCGGACAAAACTGAAGATCTCCGGTCGAGTACTTCGCCCGGTAGGCGGCTAGGGTAAGAAAGATAACAACTTTCTTATTATACGCTATTCTGAACGACTATGTATACTACATTAATGAAAAGAAAAGAGACTAATGCGCTTCAAAGGCTAAAGAAAGCATTTAGAAAGAATGGCGGAAGAGGCCTCCTTTCATTGCCCAACTAGAGCGAAACTATAGCCTTATTGCGTTGCGGCATGTTGTAGAGCCTTATTTGATTGCGCCATTAATTGCTTTAGGCAACTATCGATACTAGGGATTCGTGGATCTGGACCCATGAGGGTGCGGCCCTAAGTAGCTATGGTGTGTTGATGTACTTGGAACAGAGACCGGTTACCTGAGTATGGCGGTTCGGTATCCGTTCAATGATAGCATGAGATCCTCGCTTCGGTTCCGGGCGTCATAGGTCCATATCGGTTGACGCCGACAAGGGGTTAGCGGATCTGATCAATCCGCACAAGTACGATAAGGTAGCTCGAGAGCAAAGTGAGTTCTCGACTGCCTGACCTTATTTTATACCTAACATACCAAACGTATGCTCTATGTCATTGAGTGTGCTGATATTGTGACCATGGACTGGTCCTACACCTTTTGAGAGTGTAATGCCTGGTCTTACAGAGCCTATCCGCCCCGGGGCATTGGGTCTGCTTCCTATCGCCCTCCTCCTTCGACCGCTTCGTTGCGCTTCTAGGCTGCGTCGACTCGTTGAATACCCGAGTTGAATTGCCTTGGATCAGTCCTATACTAGGTCACAATCAACCCATAACTTATCAAAGACAAAGATCGAAGTCGAGAAGCTCATCGCTCATGCTTCCAACCCGTGCTTTCAACCCCGGAAACACTTCGCTGACACACACAAGATCTTCGCCGCCCACCCGGCTCGCGATCCCCAATGTGGCTTTCCTCACTTCGGTAAGTTAAAAGGATGAATGCAAATAGCAAGGCGCTGTGCTGCGTGAAGTGAGACTGGCTGCCCTAAGTGAAGTGCTTCCTTATTACAACATGATCTTGCTCAGTATGAGCTGCTGTCGCGCCTTTCTTGAAATCTACTTCGATAAGGTTTCCCCTTCTGTGCAGGCGGATCCAAGAATCGTAAATGAGGCTCCGAAGGAGTGTCGCGAGAAGGCGAGTTTTCTCCCGTCGGGAGCAGACTACCAATAGCAGGGAAGGTTGTACAGGCCGCCTGACGCTTAATCAGCGCCTCATTGAGTCCTTCCCGTTGCTACCCTGAAGCGGCGTTAGATGGAGATGGGGACCATCAGAAGAAGTAAATAAAATACAGGCCAGCAAGAGGCAAGGTGCTGATGTCGAGCGGAATTGAGAGTAAGAATTTGATCACTGGTGCGAAAGCTACTTCTTGACCGGAGATTTCGTTCGGCAGAGCGAAAAGAAGCGCTATTCGAGGTGAAATCCTTATTGATTCGAGGCTCTTCGGTTGGCGCAATTTCATGGGCCGCTTCAGTCTTTTGCTACCCGTGAGAGCTTGTGGTTATGGCTGCCAGAAGACCCATGAGTGAGTCAAGGTCAAGCTTTCTGAGTGTAAATTAGGACAGGAAGAACTTCATTTTCTTTTCGACCTGACTCTGGTACTACCAGGAGGCACCGGACGAGGGGAAGAGCAGTGAGCTTTTTGGACATCTTGGGTTGTAGATGCAATTTCGGTCACATGGATCGGACGAAATCTCTCCCTCTGTTGCGCATGAAGGACCTTATGTGATAAGGAAGAAGCTCTCTCGTGCTTCTGGTTGGGAAGCCCCTAATAATCCACGGTCTTACAGAGTACAACTATTAAAGCCGCATTCCCTCTGCAGTTACCGTGAACTTTCCACCGAACCGCAATTCTGTGCTCTTTCGCACCCGAACGCATGGATCAGATGCGCGAGCTACAGCGCTTTCAAGAGAGAAGTTTGAGAAAGCCCCAGAGCCCTCCTCTCTGAAGCAAAAACTGCTTTTTTTCGGTCGAATAGGTCCCCAAAAGCCTCATCAACGTAGCTTAAAGGCCGCGCTATTGCGCTTTATTATAGCATTTTTTTATAGTTTCTCGCATACGATTCTGATAGTTGAGTTCTTCTACACCCCTTTGCCTAGCCCGGGTGAGCGTTCAACACCAAGGTCGTTACTAGTCGTTGACTAACCTTCTCTTGTCGTCAGACGACCAAGCAGTTACCTTCGCTCCACTTGAACACTGTTCTTTCTACCTTGACCCACCCAATCTCGACTTTGAAATCGAAATTCTAAGACTAAAGTGTTCCTTCAACACTGCATCAATGCATGATGCTATGGGATGGAGAAAAGTTCAATACCATATTCGCTGACCCTCATACGTCGAGTGTGATATGAACACCGTCAATGAGTGCCCAGACGCTATTAGTATAGAGGTCTGAAAAGATAGCTCTTGAAGAAGTGGAATCCAGGCCCAAGGCGGTACGTCCGAGCAATAGAAATGGCAGAGGCCAATGAAACGATGTGAGCTGGAAAGCGGCAAGGAGGCCACTAAAGAAGAGGAAATCCCAGAGCCAGGGCGGTGGTTGGGGCAGGTAGAGTAAGGGGCAAGAGATAGACCAGATTCAACATAGAAGGAGTAGAGTGGTTGACGAACCAGGGTTGGCGGTTGGGGAAGGTCAAAGTTCAAGCAAGCAGCCGATGCGAGGTCGGTTTTTAGGGTTATAAAATTGAGTCCTAAAAAGATGCTTAGAACAGAAAAACTGTTCCTGCTCAAAAGAGATTGTCTCATGGGGTGCAACAACATCCCTTCCAGTCCAGGTAAGTGCAGCATCCTTTACAGCGCTTTCAAGGGTACGTGGAACAACCACTGGCGGTGTTCCGAGATAAGACGAGAAGGGTTACTCTTGCGCACCCTTTCTTGAGCTCCGTTGCTTGCTTGGTAGGAACCCCTGCCGAGCAGCCTATAGACGAGTTAATCGCGTTAAAGGCTTTCGATAGGTATTCCACGGCTGATGTATAGAACTCTTATTATTTCACTACGGATGACCACTACTGAATGTATGACTTTGTATTATCAGTTGTCGAACTCCAACACAATACCTTCGGTTAGTCGGCCAGCCAACCTTGCTAGCTGGTAGGCTTTCTCTAAAAATCTACTTATCTTAAATATCCTATTCCACCCGAACCAACAGCTCAAGCTCTTCTGACCCCATCTGGAAAACGGATATTTAGCTGAGAATTCCCAGCTCAGCTGTGACTCAATGATCGGGAGAACTCTCCCCACCGGGTCAATTAGGGCTACTACTCTTGCTTCTGGAAAGAGAAAGTCCTACTTCTCTTGCTTGCTTGGCTAGCTTGTTGAGCGAAGAGCTTTCTCTTGCTCTTTCTTTGCTTCGCTAGCTTAATAGCTTTCTTTCTAAGCTTTGCCTATATCTATTGTAAAAATGGAATAGTTCTTGATTTCCTTCTCTATCCGAAGCAATAACGTCTTGGGAAGCCAACCATCTTGTTTGTAAGTTATTTGAGTGCCTGTGATCCTCCTGGACCCCGGCTGTTTGCTTTCCTTAGCTATCTCACCTGGGGAGTGAAGGAAGGTCGGGCAAGAGGGCATTACCGCGGGCCATGATTTCATCATTCTTTGTCTGTATGACCAGAACTACCTTCGAGACTATCAAATAAAACCCCTTTACTATCTCATCGTGCATACGGTGCTTTGTGTACTTACTGGTCATCTGTCTCTGCATAAGTACTACATCGACTGCTTACCTCCAGCACCTGGCGCGTCACGGACTACCGGGAAGCGGGATAAAGAAAGCAGCTGTACTGCCTTGCCGCGGGATAGTCCTCTTGCTGGGCAGCCGCCCCGTTTGGCGGATTCACACCTTCAACCTACGGCTGGTGTGGATAAAGTGTCTCGTTCGCACTGAGCTTTTACGAACCCTCCTTCGGGTAATTCCTTTTAGGCTTTTTATCGCATCCCAACAAAATATGGAGCAGCAAGAGCCCCGTCTCGCATAATCAAGGAAGATCGTAACTGGGAGTCTTCTCGCCCTTTAGAGCGGTCAATCGCCCAGTAGTCGTACCTTCTTTTGTAGAGTAGTCCGAGTTGCTTTGGTCACTGGACACGACTTCTGTTTTGTGAGCCCTACTACTACTACTACTACGTAGCAGGAAAGAGTTCGGCAAACTTGAACACGAGAATAGTCCCTTTTCCGTACCCGATGAAGCAACCGAACCTGTGGAGTGAGACGGATCTTCTCGGATCGGAACACTACCCAACGGAGCAGCTCCTAAGCACTCCCCAGTGGAGTAGTTTCTGTGCCCTTTCTTGTGCTGTAGGTAGGGTAGTGCAAGAGCCGTACCTGGACTCGAATCAGTCAGTGTATGATTCCTGCATCTATCATCTATCTTTATATATATCTATTTGTGTCCGTGCGTGCTTCCCATCGTGTGAAGCACTTCTACCTGCTGGTCTTGCAGATCCTCTTCCTTATCTATATCTGAGACCTTGCCCGAACACTTACTTCTCCCAGTCTGATAGGTGGATTCCCGGCAATCCCCCGAGGATTTGATCTCAAACCAATGGAAGAGGTCTATTTTTCCTCTCTATGGATGGGCACCCGTCTTATTCTCGCAAAATGACCGTGAGAAGGAACTAGACGACTACTAAGCCTTTACTCGTATAAGGTTGTTTAGTCCGAAAGACATATATAATACAGGTTTTGGTGTAACGAACATGGGCAATAGGTCTGCCCATCCAGGCCTCTTACCCCGCCAATCGTGGCTGCGAAAAAGCCTTCCTTTGTTGCTGCCCACGAAAGGAAGTGATTCTTGTCTCGAACTGCTCTTTCTTTTTTTGTGTACAAACACAAGCCTAGGGGAGCCGTGGAAGGAAACAAGGAAGAGTAGTACAACAAGCCATAAAGGAAAGTAGGCGCGTAATGATTTTCACCATGGGCGGTGGGCGGGGTCGGTTAAGGGTAGATCATCCTAAAACGCAAAAGCACATGTCATAGAAAGAGGCTTTAAAGACCTCGATTGAATCAGAGGTATCTTCTTCCTTCTTACTTAATCCAAAGATCTATCTAGAAAGACCGAAGCCAGAAGTTGTTGCTTTCTTCTAATCAAGCAAGGGAAGTTTTTTCTTTTCCAACCGCGGATGAAAATGACATAGTAAGGGGAGGACAAGCTCTTACAATCAAAAGAAGAGGGTAGGTCTACAATCAGAACAGGAAGGAACAGAAGGCGCTTTTGGCGAAGTCGAGAGGGCGAGAAAGAGAGAAGTTCTTGTTTCTGACGCTTTAAAGAGCGAATAGCAGGGGTTTCGGGCTTGTTGGCACCCCAGTAGGGGACCCGGTTACAACTCTTTTAATACAGCTTAAGTGGGCCCCTGCATCAACCTTTTCAAAATAAAGGGCTGCTGCCTCGGGCAAGGTTGACTTGGCTCAGTTCAACTAGAGTGGAGTAGGAGATTCCGGTTTTGGTGCCCTTCAGAGGTGGGTAAGGCTCGCAACCGAGACTGCTTTTGATTTACACTCAGTCCCGTTTCGCTTTTTGTCAAGGCGGGAATGTGGCGCGGTGGTAAAAGGTCCCTCCTTTCTCCTTTCCCTGTGGAAAATGAATAGTTGAGGCTCCGAAGGAGTAGAGAAGGACTAATTCTATTTTTCATAAAGGTTAGACCTAGCCCCAACCTTGCTTCAGAAATGCTTGTTTCTAGCAAGGCTGAGATATTCAAGCGAGGTTGGTTGGTTCTACTCCATAAGTTCGAGAGGCGGATTGAATAATGCCTCAAAAAACTATTATTCGGGCATCTACCGTTCACCAAGCACTGCTGATCGAGGTGGTGCCAGGCATGCCCCGAAGTCTCGGCCCTTGCCCCAAGACAAGAGAGATGCCTAGCGCTGTACACTCACCGATGTAATGAATAGGCAGACACCGCATCTTGATTTGATTATGCGGAACGACGAAGAAAGGGTGTGGACTCTTCGAGTGCCTCCCCTAAGTTTGTGGGTGGTAGTATGACTGGATTGGTACCTCATTGAGCTGCGGTAAGTGTTGGTTTGCCTCTCTACGGTTTGCCCTGTAGTTATGGCCCCAAAAGCGCTGCTAGCTAGTCAAGGGGCGTTAGCGGGGCGCTTTCTGAGTTTTATTTACACCTGGAATCTGCTGGCCCATATCGATAGAAAGCAAGGGGGTAAGGGTAGGCGTTGTTCAGCTCAAAAGGGCTAAAGACAAGCGCGATATACGCGCCTTTGACGCGAGAAATCAGGTTGCTCGGGTTTCGGGAAAGGATGGTAAGGAGTATTCTGCCCTTTTTAGGAACGAATCCGTTACTGTCCTCGAACGCATGTCTTGATCCAATGCCGGGTGATTGGCAATGAAAGATCAAACTGTCGAAGAGCGCAATCACCTAAAGCGGTGATAGATCTTTTTTTATAACCTATGGGGCTTTGAAAGGAATTCGATGACACTACCTTCAAGCAGAAGAAGGGAGAACTTGCTCTACTCTATTAGGATTAGGATTAGGGCCGGGCCGTATTCTGTTCACCAATCCGCCCCTGATAGACCAGCCGTTGCATATGCCGGCTACTCCTGCCTGTCTTGGGCGACAAGGACATATCACGAGGTAGAGACGCAGGGTGATACCATAGGGTGATATTCCGAGGTAGGCCTCAACACCCACCACCCTGACCGGGCCAGGAGCTTTCTTCTGAAGGACTGTTTCATTTCACTCTCTTGATCTGAACATAGGAGAGAAGCGGCTTTCGCACCTTTATGGATTTCGGCCTGGTAACGTAGTCCATCCTCCCCCGGCTCAGTCAGTCAAGCTATATATCCTAACCCTTCATAAAGACGGGGAGGCCGAGAGGAAAAGTTTACTTTAGATTCAGCGTCTTCCTCTGCGGATAATTCCTCTTCTGCCTATGAAATAGCATCAGTTTTGGAGTAACGGTAACGGAACTGTTCAAAGGCTTGTCGCCGATGCTTTCAATCTTCGTGTTCTCTTGTTCCCACAACAAGGGGATGAAAATCACTGAAATGAAGACCCAGCTCTACACTTCGCAGGCGCTAGCCAGGGAAAAATTGATATTCGACGGGAAGCCCTTGAGGGCTTGACAGCGCCTCTGACCCATGAGAGGCCCAAAACTCTTGATAGAATGCCCGGAAATGCCCTTCAGAAAAGAATATTCAGCAGTGGGGCCAAAACAATAGGGAGAAGGTGTTCTGAAAGCATATCTTTTCTCTGGGATTCTTTCCGAAGTTGTATATAGAATGGCAGAATGTACCTGGCAAAAGCCATAGGGGGTGTCAGTATGCTTACAATTTGCTTTTCTAATGTAGGTCTTTCAGCCTGGTATGCCATTAATGCTTTGACTTTCAGCTGTGGTATACCCTACCCGATCTTAGACGTAAAACGGTAGCGAGAGGGCTCTTTCTCATCAGTTGACAGTACCAGAAGTAGAGGGGACTTTCCTCAGTTTGGGGATATTTCCATTGCTGTCTGTACTCTTTCAACCTGTAAAGTAACCAACTAGGCAGAGCGAGAGAACTTCTCAGCTTTAGCCCGGCTATCTCAATGCTTTTCTCACGTTCCACTAACTGATCGAAGCGTGTCTTTCTCACCTGATTCCTTGATCTTGGATGTCTAGCTCGACGAAGGATCGAAAAAGTAGGGATTCCCGGGCAATTCGAATATTCCTTTGACAAGGGGGCGGAACGCCCAGGAAATCGCATGTTTCAGACCCCGGCCCGAAACAACTCAATTTATGCTTGCAGAATGCCTTTCCCAGCGATCTATAAATGTTCACTTAGCCCCATCTCTTGACTCCGTACCTGGGAACAGAATATACGAACAAATTCATGCAAGCCTATTCTCATTGAGCTTCCCCACCCATCGCTCCGGGTTCGAGTAGCGGTCCGACAAGTTGATACGAACCATGTGAAACCTATTTCAGTGAAATGGAATTGGTGTTCAGTGTACTCCGTCTCGATAAAATGTTGAGAGATTGGTTTATGGATTCGCTTTCTTAGTCAATTAGTAAAGCACTAATTCTGTTCTTTGATCGGAGGTCTCATAGATCTTCTTCAGTGCCTTCTCACTTAATGCTAACCGAGCAATAGCGCTCATCAGGGTGGTTTGCTCGGGTTAGCCAAGAAAGCCTTCGCGCGCTAAGGCAAAGGCATAGAGCTCAAACACAGGCTTAGTAACAGATTCAAAGAGTTCCGTTAGCGGTCCTCGCTCCGGGGATTCGGCTTAGTCACTATCTCCGTCCACCTTTTCGGCTTAGGTTACTCAGTCAACAGACTCGGCTTAGGGACAATATCCCTGCCCTATGGTTTAAGAAGAGCTTACTTATAAAAGGAGTTGGTGTTAAACACCGATAAGAATGCATTCTAACTAGTAGCTACTCATTACACACAAGAAAGAGTGTAGGTTTCAGTTCAGTCTATGGTCTCCCCACCGGCAGTCGGATATCAATAATCACTTACCCTGCGTTAGTAGAGTGAGGTAGCTTGCGATCTAGCAATATGGTAGTATGGGTGATGAGGTAGCGTCCCGAAGCCCACGCACGGAGCGGTAGCTACTTGCAAGGCTTGCAAACCGGCTTAGACATTAGGCATGAGAATCGGCCAATGCATTCACTCACATCCGTTGATTGCGGTGCGCCATACACCAAGCTTGTTTCAGAGCGGATGTCAGGAGTGGAAAGGAAGAGTTGTACCGACAAGCAGTTACGGTAGCAGTCCTCTTTGTAATCTTACATGACAGCTTTCGAAGCAAGACCCAAGGACAGTGGGGAATGAGAAAGATACATCTAGAATGTATGTGGATGGGCCCTAGCGGTTAGGCATGCAGGTGGGAACGCATTAATAGATAGCTGAACGTGGGTGCGATCGTCATTCCCCACTAATAGAAGTAGGAGAGAAGGCGGGGTGGGGAAGACAGATGATTAGGACCAACGAGTGAAGTCGTTAAACGTAACGAGTCTAAGGGCTGGAGGAATGGCTCGACTATCGGGAGAGGAAGATGAAGAAAGATCTGATTTGGCCTTGGGGAGGAGAGCCCTACCGTATCATTAGCTATTAAACTGATCATCCAGAGGAGAGCAAAGACTATAGGGTTTCGGTTTCTTCACTTCACAGGGTCACTTTCCATAACACTCGAGTGACTAAAGTCCCTCTCCATGAGGTTTAGATGCAAGTGAATCAAACCATCTTTCTTTCTAGAATGCTGTTGAAGCCTGCCAACCCAGCAAGAGCAGGATAGGGCGACGCCAAAGCTAATGGTCTCCAACTCCGCCCTAGGCCTCCTTCTAGTCCGACTTACCTAATTTTAGGTGGTAGCATGTCAGGCTCAGCTAAAGCCGCTTACACACAGCAACTCCAGCAGCAGCCTCTGCTTTTCTTATGCGACTAGGAAAACCACAAAGAGATTCATGTGATGTTGTTGTTGACCCACCGCCCTTCCCCACTCATATAAGAAAGACTCTCCTAACCAAAGGGGAAGACATTCACTCGAGTATCGGAACAGAAGTAGGCTATTATATGCTTCCGGCCTGCCTGGGGTTGATAGGTTCGGGTTGCATTCAACTAGTTCGCGAGTATCTTCACCCCAGAAACTCTATCTAGCTGCGAATGTATACCACTCGACAGAATAGCTTACAACATTCTCGAACTCGTTAAAAAATCCTACGGTCATTGAGATGGAGTTTTTGATTCTAGTTAAAAGGAAGAATTTGACTTGGGATATTTCTATTCCTCTTTTTTAGAGAAAAAGGGAACTATCTAGTTTATCTATCTATCTATTGTCTATCTGCAATAGAGAACCGGAGATCAGGCTAAATCGGTAAGACTCATTCTAATACACTTAATATAGAATACAAAGAATCGTAGAGTCGTCTGGCAACTCCATGTCGACTCATCACATCCTGGGGTTGAAGACTCTAAAATAGATTCCAGTTTTGGCAGGATTTGCAATTCCCCACAAACATATGCTTAACATTCCTTTCAAAACATCAAACAACAACCTGCTCATGGGGCTTACGGAGATTTCTACTAAAAAGAGACTGTACAAGTATACCGATTGAAGAAAGCCTTAATATAGTCTCAAACAAGCGAGAAAAGACCTTTCTATCCTATGTTTAAAGCCTAAAGTAAAGGCCCTGCAATCAAACTAAAGCGCTAACGAGCAACGGCTTTCGCGCATCCTTCTTGCTGGACTCGACTGTAAGGAGAGGGCTTTTGAGGACTCTTTGATGTCACTAGCTTCGTAACTGAAAAAGAGATGTAGCTTCGCCTTCCCTTTTAGAAGGAGTCTCTTACACCCCAATCGAATATGAAAAAGAGAAGATTCCATCCGCTAAAGCAAGCCTCTTCTCTTTAAGGAGTCTAACTCGAAGAAAAAGGAGGGAAGGAGGTGGGATCAGCCTTCAAGTCCTACAGAGAGCTAGCCTTTCTATTCCCTCGAACTAGACAAGACAGGCAGACAAGGTAGCACTAGTCGGAAGGAAGAGGGTTGGCGTGGTCGTCTCAAGCTTGGGCTCGAAAGGAGCGAAAGCTGAATATCAATATGGGAAGGAAGCTAAGATGGAAGATCGAAGTGATTCTAGAAGCCTTGAAGCCCCATAGTAAACAAGTCACTAGAAGAGTCACTACTATAGGTGATAGCAGTCAATAGAGCTCCTATCCTATCCTATATGGCCAATCATTCTTCTTTTGATCTTAGGGAAGAACTCCCACTATCCCGAGTCGTACACCGGCACAGTAGATGGGTATGGACCTCCTTTCAAAGCGTGGGCGAAGATCGGTATTGACCTGCCTTCAGGCTAACTCAAGCCTGACTGTATTCCACGAATACGCAATAGGAAAGGTCTCCCTCGACACATGGTATCGACAAGCTTGGGCTCGAAGGCTCGAAAGAATCTCACAAAGAGCTGTCAGTCTCCAAGAAGCGGAGAAGAAAGCGGAAACCTGCCTATGCCTATGCCAGAGGAAAGGGTCGTAAACTCCCCCTGACTATTTTGATGTCGAATCCTCGTCTGATTCCTCTTGGAAATTCCCCTTCTGTTAGCGAACCAGTCTAAAAGCGAACCAAGTCTATCAGGGGTGAAGCGATTCGACTATCAGTATAGGCTTGATAAAGCTCGACGAACTAGGGATCGAAACGATGGTATCGAAACGATAGGCTGCAAGGGAAGAACTCCTCCTCTACCAGTCCGGCCTCTCAGCGAATTTGACGAAAGAAGGCTCGCTCCTCTCAAGCGTAACCAAGATCAAAATCAAATTCTCTTGAAGGAAACCTGGCCAAGCCCTTTCTTTTTCTTTCTGCCTAACTTCTCTTTTAGACTAGCTAGCTCGTAGACTCAGAACTAGTGCCGCTCTAACCAGAAAAGAGCACTTTTAGGATTAGGAATGGAATCCCAACTCTTAGTGACAAATCGATCCGTCGAGGGCCATCAATTCACCTCCGGGGATTGTTTGTTAAGGGGGAAGCTTTTTCGCTAAAGGAAGTAGGTCGGTAAAGGCTATTCCTTCTTTCTAGGCAGGCCTCTCTCGAACCATAGTATGGAAGCAAGCATGGAAGCAACGGACTTGGTAGGGGGCACCGGAAGAGCATCCCCCGGACAGAACGATGGGATGCAGCCAAAACCTAACTCCTATAGCAGACAAAGCCAACTCACGAAGAAGATCGGTAGCTTCTTTTTCTAGGATAAAGCCTTTTTCCCCCATGCCAGAGGAAAGGACGTGCCTCGAAAGCAGTAGGGGGCTCTAAGGCACCTGCGCAAGGTATGAAATACTACTAGCTATCCATCTCGGCAAGCTTTGTCTCGAACATCGGCAGCAGTGGAACGACTTCCTTCTCTTTAAGAAGGTTCGGAATCTAGGAAGCCTGTCAGTCCTCCAGAGAGAAGCATCAAGACCACCATAATAGATTTCTCATTAAGGGAAGCAGGCCTTAGAAAGTCTGGGGGTAGCGCAAAGTCAGAGTTCACTCTTATGAGCGAGCGAAGGGGACCAGGAGTTTAGAAAGAAGAGAGCAAGCCTTTGCAAAGAGAAATCTAGCCTTTTCCCTTCAAAGATTCGAAATAGAAAGTTCGAAATAGAGTGGGCCTTTTAACATAAGAGAAAATCTTGGCTAGGTTCTTCAAAGAAGAAGGTCAGTCAGAGCCCGCCTCCTTCCGATCATCTTACGAAAAGGCAGACAAGGCAGAGAGAAGGTGAGAACTAGAAGCTCAAGAAGCTTGGTTTCGAAAGAAAGGAAGGGAGACTACTCAACTGCAAGTTGCTCGGCTCAAGCTCTCCTCTCGACGAACTAGGGGTCGAAGGTAGTAGTTGAGCGTTATCGAAGGGAGTCGATCATCGGGTGCTTTATCCCTGTCTTTTTGATTGATTCTTATGAGAGGATGGCACTCTAGCTAGCTACTGAACAAGTGTAAAGGCATTCTTTACCAAGGTATGAGCTCGGGAATAGTAATTCTCGACCTATAGGCCATCATTCTTTCTTGTTTTGTTTTATTCAGTCATGAGTGGAACACCGGCACAGTGGAATCGTCCCCTTTTAAAAGGAGAGAAGAACCTCTCAGCAGCCTTCCAGTCGTTTAGAAATTTCTTTCTTACCGAGGAATTCCACCCGCGCATAGACAAATTAGGAAGTAACCTCCTCAAGCATATGGCCTATCAATAGGCGGTCCGCGGTCTATAAGACACCTGGTAGAAAGAAGAAATCCAATCCAAGCATCTCTCTTACCTAGTCGTAAAGAGTCGCTCTTTGACCGTCCGGCAGCCTCTACCCTGACTGTCTTCCACGAATGAATACGCAAGAGGAAAGGTCTCGCTCTATCATAGAAGAAGCATAGGTTAGGAATCTAAGCAGCTTTTCAGTCCTCCTCTCGTAAGCCTTGAAGTCCCCTTATCTTAGCACCCCTCTTCAGTCCGGTCCAACCGATAGACAACAAGGTAACCGAACTAAGAACAAGGGCTCAAAGATGAGGATAGACATCGGTAGCCTCTATTCTTGAACTAGGCAAAAGCCTTTCGCCAAAGGTGCATTCTTTCTATACATTAAAAGTAGTCCCTTGGTTTGCTCGAGGATAGGACCTCGAACCAAGATGGAAGTAACGGATTTGGTCTCAACGACGCATGGGCTCAAGAAGCATGTTCTCAAGCAATAGTCTGATTAGGCACCTGCGCAAGGGAAAGCACAAAGGTAGGATCGATGAAATTGAGCTCGACCATAAGGGAGAGGAGCGAGGGAGAAGCCTTGGACTAGGGGACTAGGCTTATGCTAGTGAGTGGCCTATCTTGATATGACCAAGCATGTAGGAAAGGAAGCGAGCTCACGAAGTGCATGAGATGCTTTTAGCCCGATAGACTTCAATCTTGGCTCAGTACTTTACTTAGTAGCGAAAGAAAAGAACTTGGATTCGAAGGTTTGGTGTGGTCTGGGAGTCGCAACACCGGGTCTTTTGTCACGGCTTGCAGACCTTGTTACCGCTGGCGCGTTAGCGCAGTAGTTTTCTTGCTGCGTTAGCATGCTTTGACGCGGTAGCGCAGTAGGCACCTCCCTACCTAAAGGCAGCCTTGCTCTAGCAAACCTTTCGAGCCTCCGCTTGCTTGGATGGATCCGCTAGGGACTCTGCAATTGCAACTCGGTAAACAAGGTGCTCTCCAGATGCTACCTTTGCCCCTCTCTATGGTATTGTTACGGGTTTTCTGGTGGTCCATAAACAGACAGTGTTGAGTCTGCTCTGCAGCTTTAGGCCAAAAAGTAGGACTACCCACCGAACTAGGTCAATCGCTTAAAAAATGGGTGGGACCTCCGGCCCCCTCGCTTCTGACTGTGATGCTCGCTCTCAAAATGGAAGGATTCACTGAGAGAGAAGTGATTCTGTTAGTGTAGTAGTGTGCGTGCTACCTCCCCATCTATGGATGAAAAAGAGAAAGTAAATGGAGGGGGCTGATATCTGCATTCATGAGCAATGAAATATATATTTCAATATATTTCAATATATTTCATTGTTTCATTGCAGCATGTTTTGGATGACTGGAATGGAAACGGATTCAAGGTCATCAACTAACACGGGATCTGGGATCTGTCACTGGAAGATCCGCTATTGGAGAATCCATGGGGTAAACTCTGATCTAACTCGCTCGGGCATTATTAGAGAATCATTCACTGATGATAGTAAACTATTGGTGATGTTGCTGTAACCGGGTAAACTACTGGACTAATTAACGCGCTACACTAGGTAGTTAACGCTACTTAGGTGGCTCACTGTCACTGCTGCTTTCACTCATTACCCCTAGCTTTCGAACTTCCTCTGCCACTGACGGTCAACTGTCCTTGCTTATGAGGGAATCAACCGGGTCTCGAGCTTGAACTGAAGTAACACGCCGTTCACACGCAACAAGTGGATGTCGTGAAGCTCTCACCCGGCGAGCGTCATGCTTTTTATTATCCGATGGGGGGGTGAGAAAATGTTTATGCCGGTGATGCGACTATTTGATTGATACCCTCAGTCAACTGGATCAAATGCAACTGCTGATTCAACTTCAAGTAATGTAAAAAACCGGCACTGCACCTTAGGATGCATATGACGGCCCGGGCTGGGTGGAAAATGTTGAGGTGTGCAACAGGTGTTGTGTTTTCGTTACAATAGAGATCCAAGACCAATAGCAGAGGTGCGCACAGAGATAGAGGCAGCAGAGACGGAGGCAGTTGCTACTATGTTTATCTATTGGTAGGGGCTGGCTCGCAAAAGAAAGGTTTCTCTGTCTGGTCGGGGCAGGCGCTGTCTGGGTAGCTTACGGAGCAACCAAAGGGGGTTTTTTGTTTCGGGAGCCCTCTTCCGATGGTATGGTAGCTGTTCTATCGATAGCTCTCGCCAATCGTGTCAGTGAGCAGGTGGTAGGTTTACGGGGAGGGGGGATTGCATACTCATTCACATAGGATAAGAATATAGCAAAAATAGAGTTCAGATAGCATAAACACAAATGCACATATGCTAATAAAAAAGCATAAACACTATAGCAAGCACTGCTAAAAAGACTTTGTTGCACATATGCTAGGAAACTTAAAACATATGCAAATAAAAAGACATATGAAGAAGAAGAAGGTCAGCGCTCAGGATGGTCGTAGATCAGCTAGGGCGCGAATCCAGCAAGCACTTGGGCGGAGTAAAGCGGATCGTAGAGCACCGTTGCGCTAACGCGCGCGCTGTAGTTTTTCAGCTTGGTTCTGGCGCGCGCCTGACTCTCTGCGGGGCGAAAGCGAGCCTTTGGCTCGCCTTGTTCTGGCGCGCTAGCCGTTGTATATAGCTGATCGTAGAGCACCCTTGCTTCTTTAGGTTGAGATACAGATCGTCTTTATATAGCGATAGGCCTTTTCTTGCTGGGCTAGGCGCTCACGTTTTTTGGCTTCGCTGGGGGAAGGGAGCAGATAGCTGCTTCCAGGACCGGAGAAGGTCAAACTCTGGGCGGGCTGCCAGGTTTCGCCTACGCTACGGTTTCACAAGATGGAACCTTTTTTGTTCCACCGAAGTAAAGGAGTTCCAGAGCACGAGGGAATGGGCTTTCATTCCCGGGACCGCCTCGTCTATGTACTCGGCGCCCCCCCCCCCGATTGCTTGAAGATGCGCGCGCGATACGATAAAGGGCCCCTGGGAGGAACCAATGAAAAGCCAGGGTAGAGCCTCGGAGCCGGCCCAAGCGAAGATCGGCACTCTAAGGCCTTTTTGAAGAGCAGCCCGCAAAAGGGAAAGCCGTGGAGACGGCAGACTCGCCAGTCAGGCACACCGTGAGGCTGACTACATCAGACCGGGAGGTGACAATTCCTGTTTTCCTTTTTGAATTTCCGGGAGTGAATGTAGGAAGTGCAGACGGTGGATCAGGTGTGAACATTCAACCAAAGGCGTCTTGGGAATCGGCAATAGCTAAGCATTGTGGCCATCACAGTTCAAGCTACGTATGGCTGGCGTACAACCTACGGGCTCCTTAGCCAAAAGAAAAACAACAAAAAAGGATGCGGTACCTTTAGTCCAATCTTAGACAAAGAGCAAGGAGGATATGAAGCACTGCTGGGTAGACCATGGCTCCAACCAGGCTGGTTCATGACTGGGCTAATAAAAAAGAGTCTAAAGCAGGGAAACGCGGGATGGAACGCGGAAAAGGCTTGGCTTTGTTTCACAGAAAAAGGACTAAGGAAATTTCGTTTCCGTAGTGGTGATGCTGGCGTCAGTTGACCTGGTTGATATATAAATTCCTAAAAACTGCTTTGCAAGATCGAAGACGCGCGGGTCCGCTTTTCTTTTGTTGACAGCAAGGAGGCGATTTGTTCGCTGGGCGATTCAGCTAGCCAAATCGCACTAACCTAGACGCCCTACTATCCTACAGAGCAATTCATTCCGTCTAGGGCGACTCATTCTATTCTCTCTGAGGTCAGGTAGGTGAAGCGTGACGCTTAGGGGGGCGCGTCGAATTGCTGAAAGGCCTTGGTGATTTGAACATTAGGTAATCTGCAGATAGAAAACCACAATGATTCCAAACTTGACTTCAATAGTCTCGTATCCATGCTGCCCCGAC